ATTATAAAAGATGGAATAGACCAAATCGATATATAAAAAATGATAAAATTGAAAATACTGTAAGAAATGAAATGTCACAATATTTTTTTTATACATGCCAAAGTGATGGAAAAGAACGAATATCTTTTACATATCCCCCCACCCTTTCAACTTTTTTTGAAATGATACAAAAAAAGATCCCTTTATTTACAACAGAAAAAACACCCTCGAATGAAGTTTATACTTGTTGGAGTTTGATCAATGAAGAAAAAAAGGAAAATTTAAAAAACGCATTTTTAAATAGAATTGAAGCTTTAGATAAGAAATGGTCTATTGAAAATATACTAGAAAAAACGACTCGATTTTGTCATAACGAAACTAAAAAAGAATATTTACCTAAAATTTATGATCCATTTTTGCATGGGATCTCTCGCGGAAGAATCAAAAAATTATCTCCATTCCAAATCATAACCAAAACCTATAAAAAACAGAATATAAGAGGATCTTGGATAAACAAAATTCATGGTATACTTCTGAAAATTAATTCTCAAAAATTTGAGCAAACAATAGAAAAATTTAATAGAAAGTCTTTATCCATAGAAAAAAAACTTTATTTTTTTTCAGAACCCCAAGAAGAAAAAATTCATTCAGAAGAAGAAATAAAAATTTTGAAAATTTTATTTGATGTCGTTATAATTTATAATAATGATCAAACTCTTATAAAAAATTTTATTGATTTCCATGAAATCAATAAAAAAGTTCCTCAATGGTCATACAAATTAACAAGTGAGTTGGAAGAATTGGAAGGCGAAATTGAAGAAAATGTACCAACCGAGCCTGGAATTCGTTCAAGAAAAGCAAAAAGTGTAGTGGTTTTTACTGAGTTAAAAGAACCGCAGAACGAGATTTATACTAATTTCATAGATAATCAAAATTCTGATCAAACAGATGAAATGGCTTTGATCCGTTATTCACAACAATCTGATTTTCGTCGAGAGATAATTAAAGGATCCATGCGTTCCCAAAGGCGTAAAACTGTTATTTGGGAGTTTTTGCAAGCAAAAGCACATTCGCCCCTTTTTTTTGATAGAATAGATAAATTTTTTTTTTTTTCGTTTGATATATGGGGGCGAAAAAAAAAAATTCTTAGAAATTTCATGTGGAAAAAAAAAATTTTTATCTATAAAACCGAAGAAGAACAATCAAAAAAAGACGAAATAAGACGGATAGAAATTGCGGAAACTTGGGATAGCTTCCTATTTGCTCAAATAATAAGAGGTTTTATATTAGTAATTCAATCTATTCTTAGAAAATATATTATATTACCTTTATTGATAATAATTAAAAATAGCATCCGTATATTATTATTTCAATCTCCCGAGTGGTCTGAGGATTTCAAGGATTTGAAACGTGAAGTACATATTAAATGTACTTATAATGGGGTTCAACTATCCGAAACAGAATTTCCACGAAACTGGTTAACAGATGGTATTCAGATAAAAATCCTATTTCCGTTTTATCTTAAACCTTGGCATAAATATAAATTTCAATCATCTCCGAAGGCTAGATTAAAAAAAATAAAAAGAGAAAAAAATGATTTTTGTTTTTTAACGGTTTGGGGACTGGAAACTGACCTACCTTTTGGTTCTACCAAAAAAAAGCCTTCTTTTTTTAAACCTATTTTTAAAGAATTAAAAAAAAGAATCAAAAAATCTAAAACGAAGTCTTTTCCCGTTTTAAGAATTTTCAAAGAAAGAGCAACAATTTTCCTAAAAATCGAAAAAGAAATTAAAAACTTGATTATAAAAAACTTGCTTTTTCTAAAAGGAAAAAAAAAAAAGCTTTCAAAACGAAATAGAATTCCATTAGTTGGCCCGAGAGAAATATATGAATTAAATGAAACTAAAAAAAATTCAGTAATGAGTAATCAGATGATTCATGAACTATCTGTTCAAAAAAAATCCACGGAGTGGCCAAATTCTTCACTCAGCGAAAACAAAATAAAAAATGTGATTGATAAAATAAAGACAATCAGAAATCAAACGGAAAAAATTTCACAAGAAAAACTAACTAATAGTTGTAACAAACTGTGTTATGATTCTAAAATAATTGAGTTATCAAAAAAAAGTTGGCAGACATTAAAAAGAAAAAATACTCGATTAATTCGTAAATCTGTTTTTTTTATAAAATTTTGCGTTGAACAACTGTCTATAACTATTTTTCTAGGTATCATTAATATTACAAGAATTACTACACAACTTTTTTTTGAATCAACAAAAAAAATTCTTGATAGATATATTTACAAGAATGACGAAAATAGAGAAAAAATTAATAAAAAAAAAAATACCATTTATTTTATTTCGACTATAAAAAATTTCATATCAAAAAAAAATTTTTTTAGTTATGACTTATGCTCTTTATCACAAGCATATGTATTTTACAAATTATCACAAATTCAAGTTAGTAACTTTTATAAATTAAAGGCTTTTTTTGAATATAACATATACATAACATCCTTTTTTGTTAAGAATAAAATAAAGGATTTTTTTCAAGAACAAGGGATCTTTCATTATGAATGGAAAGATAAAACCCTTTTAAATTCCGAAATAAATCAATGGAAAAACTGGTTACGAAGTAATTCTCAATATAATTTACCTCAGATTGCATGGGCTAGATTAGTAACCCAAAAATGGAAAAAGAAAATAAACCAAGACTCTCTCGTTCTAAATCCAAGTTTAACCAAAGTGGATTCATATGAAAAAAAATTTTTTGATAATTCCAAAAAACAAAATTTTTGTGAGGCTAACTCATTCTTCAATCCAAAACAGAATTTCAAAAAGGATTCTATATATAATATTTTTTGCTACAAATCTATTCATTCTACAGAAAAATTTTTTGATATGTCTACAGGCCTAGAAAATTGTTTAGTCTCTTGTTTTCTAGAAAAATATAATATCCGTGGTATAGGGGAAATTCGGCATAGAAAATATTTGGATTGGAGAATTCTCAACTTTTGGTTTATAAAAAAAGTAAATATTGAGCCTGATACTAAGAGTAAAAAAAAATCTATTAAGACTAAAGTTCAGAATTATCAAAGAATTGATAAAATAACTAAGACGGGTCTTGCCAATGAAAAAATAAACTTTTTTGATTGGATGGGAATGAATGAAGAAATACTAAATCATCGTATAACAAATTTTGACTTTTTTTTCTTTCCAGAATTTTTCTTATTTTCTAGTACATATAAAATGAAACCGTGGGTCATACCAATTAAATTACTTCTTTTCAATTTTAATGAAACAAAAAATGTGAATAAACAGATCACTCTAAAGAAAAAAGGTTTTATACCATCAAACGAAAAAAAATTCCTTCGATTTTATAATCTAAATAAAGAAGAAAACGAATTGGCAGATCAAGAAGAGTTTGAATCAGATAAAGAAACAACAATAGATACGGAATCCGCTCTATCAAAACAAGAAAAAAATATTGAAGAAAATTATGCAGAATCGAAGATAAAAAAACGTAAAAATCAAAAGCAACCAAAAAGCAATACCGAAGCGGAACTTTACTTATTTCTCGAAAGGTATTCGCGTTTTCAATTGCGATGGAATTGTTTTTTTAATCAAAAAATTCTCAATAATGTAAAAGTATACTGTCTCTTGGTTAGACTAAAAAATCCAAACGAGATAGCGATATCTTCTATTGAAAGAGGAGAGATGAGCCTAGATATTCTAATGATTCAGAAGAATTTCACTTTTGCAAAATTAATGAAAAAAGGAATATTGATTGTTGAACCTGTCCGTTTGTCTGTAAAAAACGATGGACAACTTATTATATATAGAACCGTCGGGATTTCATTGGTTCATAAAAATAAACAAAAAATAAGTAAAAGATCAAAAAAAAAAAGCTATATTGATAAAAAAAAGAATTATGATTTCTTTGTTCCTGAAAATATTCTATCCCCTAAACGACGGAAAGAATTTAGAATTTTAATTTGTTTCAACTTAAAAAAAAAAAATGCGAGGGATAGAAATTCAAGATTTGATACAAACAGTCAAACTTTGACTACAATTTTGAATAAAAAGAAAGATCTTGATAAGGATAAAAAAAACCTAATTAAATTAAAATCCTTTCTTTGGCCCAATTTTCGATTAGAAGATTTAGCTTGTATGAATCGCTATTGGTTTAATACGACTAACGGAAATAATTTCAGTATGATAAGAATACACATGTATACACGATTTCAAATGCATTAATGGTAGATCCTTTTTACTAAATTTTTACTATATATATAATATAAGTTACGATATATGAAAACAATTGTATGCACAAATATGAGGGATTGTTTTTAATTCAATCTTTATACATGAGATTAATTTAATTAATGACATAGATTAGATACCAATCAGAGCAGATCCATAAATAAATTTTAAAAATCCTACTTTTTAGATCGAAATTTTGACTTTTTTTATTTTTTTCTAAAATTAAGAATTAAGAAGTTGATAATTAAATTCGGATCCTTGTAGAAAAAAACTACCATTATTATTACTGATCAGTAAAATTCATATCTTTCAATTCATATTAAAAAGGGAAGGATTTCTTTTTATGATAAAAAATGCATTCATTTCATTTCACGAAAAAAAAGAAGAAAGCAAGGGATCTGTTGAATTTCAAGTATTCAGTTTCACTAATAAGATACGAAGACTTACTTCACATTTGGAATTGCACAGAAAAGATTATTTATCTCAGAGGGGTCTACGAAAAATTCTGGGAAAACGTCAACGACTGCTGGCTTATTTGTCAAAAAAAAATAGAGTACGTTATAAAGAATTAATTAATCAGTTGAATATTCGGGAATTAAAAACTCGTTAAATTCCAAAATTGTGAATTAGTTAATTTTTTAGATCTTGAATTTTTTAATAAACTTCTTTTTCAGCAATCTAATTCATACCAGAACGAATCAAGGAAAAACTTATGAAGAGACCAGTTACAGGAAAAGATCTTATGATAGTCAATATGGGACCTCACCACCCATCCATGCATGGTGTTCTTCGCTTAATTGTTACTCTAGACGGCGAGGATGTTGTTGACTGTGAACCCATATTAGGTTATTTACACAGAGGAATGGAAAAAATTGCAGAAAACCGAGCAATTATACAATATTTACCTTATGTAACGCGGTGGGATTATTTAGCTACTATGTTTACAGAAGCAATAACAGTAAATGGACCAGAACAATTGGGAAATATTCAAGTTCCTAAAAGGGCCAGCTATATCAGAGTAATTATGCTGGAATTGAGTCGTATAGCTTCTCATCTGTTATGGCTTGGCCCTTTTATGGCAGATATTGGGGCACAGACTCCCTTTTTCTATATTTTCAGAGAACGAGAATTTGTATATGATCTATTCGAAGCTGCCACCGGTATGAGAATGATGCATAATTTTTTTCGTATTGGAGGAATAGCGGCTGATTTACCTTATGGTTGGATAGATAAATGCTTGGATTTTTGTGATTATTTTTTAACAGAAGTTGTTGAATATCAAAAACTGATTACACGAAATCCTATTTTTTTAGAACGGGTTGAAGGCGTTGGGATTATTGGTGGGGAAGAAGCAATAAATTGGGGTTTATCCGGACCAATGCTACGCGCATCCGGAATACCATGGGATCTTCGTAAAGTTGATCGTTATGAGTCTTACGATGAATTTGAATGGGAAATTCAGTGGCAAAAACAAGGAGATTCATTAGCTCGTTATTTAGTACGACTTAGCGAAATGACAGAATCCATCAAAATTATTCAACAGGCTCTTGAAGGACTTCCGGGGGGTCCCTATGAGAATTTAGAAAGTAGAGGCTTTGATAAAAAAAGGACTCCAGAGTGGAATGATTTTGAATATCGATTCATTAGTAAAAAACCTTCCCCTACTTTTGAATTATCGAAACAAGAACTTTATGTAAGAGTTGAAGCTCCAAAAGGGGAATTAGGAATTTTTCTCATAGGAGATCAAAGTGGTTTTCCTTGGAGATGGAAAATACGACCGCCGGGTTTTATTAATTTGCAAATTCTTCCTGAACTAGTTAAAAGAATGAAATTGGCTGATATTATGACGATACTCGGTAGCATAGATATAATTATGGGAGAAGTTGATCGTTAAAATGATAATTTATGCAACAGAAGTACAAACTATAAATTCTTTTGTTAGATTGGAATCTTTAAAAGAGGTCTATGGACTCATATGGATATTTGTCCCTATATTTTCTCTTGTATTGGGAATCATAACAGGTGTACTAGTAATTGTGTGGTTAGAAAGAGAAATATCTGCAGGGATACAACAACGTATTGGACCTGAATACGCCGGCCCGTTAGGAATTCTTCAAGCTTTAGCCGACGGGACAAAACTACTTTTCAAAGAAGATCTTCGTCCATCTCGAGGAAATACTCCTTTATTTAGTATTGGACCATCTATAGCAGTTATCTCTATTTTACTAAGTTATTCAGTAATTCCCTTTAGCAATCACCTTGTTTTAGCGGATCTCAATATCGGTCTTTTTTTATGGATTGCCATCTCAAGTATTGCTCCGATCGGACTTCTTATGTCAGGATATGGATCAAATAATAAATATTCTTTTTTAGGTGGTCTGCGAGCTGCTGCCCAAGCGATTAGTTATGAAATACCATTAACTCTATGTGTTTTATCAATATCTCTACGTGCGATTCGTTGAAACATAAACGTTTATTCCGTTTCTTCTAGATTAATAAATGAAAAAACAGAATATATATATTTATCTTTCGGATTAATCTTAATAAAAGGAATTTGATAGTTATATATGAGTGAAAAAAAACAGCTCAGAAATTAGCAGTAAAAAGAAAAATTAACTCATTTCCTATGTACAAAGGTTAAACGTAAATAAACATAAGCGTAAGAATCACTTTACCCCAAGGTTGGTTGATTATTCATCCGGGCTTGAAGCGGGTTAAAAAAAATATTAACCGTATGACGTTTTCACTATCAGTTATATAAATTACCATACATATATTACAAAGTGAGCGGCAATTAGGTAAAAACGCGTGGATGGGTAGAAACACCAAAATACACAAAGAATTTGTAATAGAGATTAACCAAATTGAAAAGGATATTTATGCATAACATAAGATAAAAAAAAAGAAGGTTAATTGGGGCTTGAAATTAGTAGAAATGATCAGGCAGTACTCCCCAAGATTCCGATTCAGAGTATGCTCCCATCCACCGATAAATGTAATGACTATCAGAAACGAAATAATCCTTTATTTTTTTTTTAAGTCTACCGACTTTTTTTTCTAAAAAAGAAAGAAGAATAGGAACGAAACAAGGATATTTATTTTGATAGATTTCGAAAATAAAATAGAATTTATATCATGAATAATAAACAATTAGGATGTTTAATTCTAGGATGTTTAATTCTTTTTCGTAATTGAAAACCACGACGGGCTTAAATACCTAGTTTTATTTTTACAAGGGGTGTTTTATTAAAGGATTAAGTTATTACTCAAGAAATAGAAATTAAAAGTTGTAAAGGATGAGATGAATTCCGAAGCGCATTTTTTATTTTTAGAATTTGAGCAGACAGAATTCCATTGGTATAATTCGGGACCCCAGATAGATTTTTATTTAATCCATTTTAGAACACATCATATCCATCTAAATAATACTAATCTGGTCCTTAGATTTATTTATGGCCCCCGAGGAGCCGTATGAGGCGAAGACCTCATGTACGGTTTTGTAATAGCGGTGAGAATAGTAATGTTATCACCGACTAGGATTATCTAACAGTTTAAGTACAGTTGATATAGTTGAGGCACAATCAAAATATGGTTTTTGGGGATGGAATTTGTGGCGTCAACCTATAGGTTTTATCATTTTTCTAATTTCTTCCCTAGCAGAATGCGAGAGGTTACCTTTTGATTTACCAGAAGCAGAAGAAGAATTAATAGCAGGTTATCAAACTGAATATTCCGGTATCAAATTTGGTTTATTTTACGTTGCTTCTTATCTAAATCTATTAATTTCCTCATTATTTGTAACAGTTCTGTACTTAGGCGGTTGGAATTTTTCTATTCCGTATATATCTATTCTGGAGCTATTTGAAAAGGATCAAATTTTTGGAACAACAATTGGTATCTTTATTACATTAGCTAAAACTTATTTGTTCTTGTTCATTTCTATCGCAACCAGATGGACTTTACCTAGGCTAAGAATGGATCAACTATTAAATCTTGGATGGAAATTTCTTTTACCGATTTCCCTTGGTAATCTATTATTAACAACTTCTTTCCAACTCTTTTCACTCTAAATTAAAAATGAATCCAAGATATTCATTACTTGTTTTAAACAAGAGAAAGAAACAAAGATCAAATTATTCATAGATAATTACAATATGCTTCCTATGATAACCGGGTTCATGAATTATGGTCAACAAACCCTACGAGCTGCAAGGTATATTGGTCAGGGTTTCATGATTACCTTATCCCATACAAATCGTTTACCTGTAACTATTCAATATCCCTATGAAAAATTAATAACATCAGAACGTTTTCGCGGTCGAATCCATTTCGAATTTGATAAATGCATTGCTTGTGAAGTATGTGTTCGAGTATGTCCTATAGATCTGCCTGTTGTTGATTGGAAATTGGAAACCAATATTCGAAAAAAACGATTGCTTAATTACAGTATTGATTTTGGAATTTGTATATTTTGTGGTAATTGTGTTGAGTATTGTCCAACAAATTGTTTGTCAATGACTGAAGAATATGAATTTTCAACTTATGATCGTCACGAGTTGAATTATAATCAAATAGCTTTGGGTCGTTTACCAATATCAGTAATTGACGATTACACTATTCGAACAATTTTGAATTCACCTCAAACAACAAATGGGTAAACCTATTAATTTTATTAAAAAAAGAATGCAAAACTGTTGAATTATATTATATTATTATAGAAAGAGAAAGAATTTAATTAAAAACTTGTATTTATAGAATAATATTAAGTATTAAGGCTCATCCTTTTAATATAATATCTTCGTAATTACTATCTTGAAATAGATAGGTTGAAAATATTAGAATAAAAAAAGCGAAACTATCTAATAATTGTATCTACATCAATTCATATTCATTAGATTCTAATTTTACTCTATTAGAAACATATAAAAAAAAAATTCCCCGGTTAAATTAATAAGGTCATGAAAAGGATTTCTATTTTTTTCTTTTTTTAATAATATAATGGATTTGCCTGGACCAATACATGATTTTCTTTTAGTTTTTCTGGGATCCGGTCTTTTAGTAGGAGGTCTGGGAGTGGTATTACTTCCTAACCCAATATTTTCAGCCTTTTCCTTAGGATTTGTTCTTGTTTGTATATCTTTATTGTATATTCTAGCAAATTCCCATTTTGTAGCTGCTGCACAACTCCTTATTTACGTGGGGGCCATAAATGTTTTAATCCTATTTGCTGTTATGTTCATGAATGATTCAGAATATTCCATAGATTTCAATCTGTGGACTGTTGGGAATGGGATTACTTCATTGGTTTGTACAACTATTCTTTTTTCATTAATTGCTACTATTCTCGATACGTCATGGTACGGGGTTATTTGGACTACAAGATTAAACCAGATTTTAGAACAAGATTTAATAAGTAATAGTCAACAAATAGGAATTCATTTATCAACAGATTTTTTTCTTCCGTTTGAACTCATTTCAATAATTCTTTTAGTTACTTTGATAGGTGCAATTTCTGTGGCTCGTCAATAAAAAAGGTTCCAATTAGTAAAGACCAAACAAAACTTTGTGTTTGTGTATGTTATGATATTTTTTTCCGTTCATTCAATTCAATTTCATTGAATACTATTTCATATTTTAAATATCAATTTTTATATTATATATATATATATTTGAAAATTTTTCCCTAATTATAGTTTTTAGTCGTACTTTGTTATTATATTCTAGTTGATTGAATCCGGTGAATTGTTTTTATTATTCAGATTGAAATGAATCAAAATTAATAAGGAGTTGCTCAATGATACTCGAACATGTACTTGTTTTGAGTGCCTATTTATTTTTGATTGGTCTTTATGGATTGATCACGAGTCGAAATATGGTTAGGGCTCTTATGTGCCTTGAACTTATACTCAATGCAGTTAATATGAATTTCGTAACATTTTCTGATTTTTTTGATAATTCCCAACTAAAAGGGGATATTTTCTGCATTTTTGTTATAGCAATTGCAGCCGCTGAAGCAGCTATTGGATTAGCTATAGTCTCGTCAATTTATCGTAACAGAAAATCAACTCGCATTAACCAATCGACCTTATTAAATAAGTAGCATAAATCAAAAAATTATAGGTTTTGATTTGCATATATGATAGGTTATGACTTACTAGATTAGATTTGTGAAAATCTAAGAAATCAAAGTATTTTAGCCCCGTTTTTTACCAATTGAGCCAGAATTCATTAAAAAAATTCTATTAAAGGAAATCATTGCTTCATCTAGTATTTTAATTTACTATATCATTTAGTTATAAGTTTACTAGATTGAAAATTTATGACATTAAAAAAACTATAGATCCTATGTCACATTCAGTAAAAATTTATGATACCTGTATAGGATGTACTCAGTGTGTCCGAGCATGTCCTACAGACGTATTAGAAATGATACCTTGGGATGGATGTAAAGCTAAGCAAATAGCTTCTGCCCCAAGAACCGAGGATTGTGTTGGTTGTAAGAGATGTGAATCTGCCTGTCCAACGGATTTTTTGAGTGTTCGAGTTTATTTATGGCATGAAACAACTCGAAGCATGGGTCTAGCTTATTGATACGTTACCGAAAAACGGATTTGAATAAATTTGGAATACATTTTATTTTTTTTATTGACAAGTACTCGTACTCAAAAAAGTTCAATTATATTTTTTTATTTATATATTTTTTTTGAGTACGCGTTCTTTGGACCTGGTGTATCTTGTCTTTACCACGAATGATTTTCCTTGGTTAACAATAATTGTTGTTTTTCCAATATCTGCCGGTTCATTAATGTTATTTCTCCCACATAGGGGAAATAAGGTTAATAAGTGGTATACTATATGTATTTGTATCTTAGAACTTCTTCTAACGACCTACGCTTTTTGTTATAATTTTAAAATGGACGACCCATTAATTCAACTGTCCGAAGATTATAAATGGATCAATTTTTTTGATTTTTATTGGAGACTGGGAATAGATGGACTTTCTATAGGAACGATTTTACTGACGGGATTTATTACTACTTTAGCTACTTTAGCGGCTTTTCCAGTTACTCGGGATTCCCGATTATTCCATTTCCTGATGTTAGCAATGTACAGCGGCCAAATAGGATCATTTTCTTCTCGGGATATTTTACTTTTTTTCATCATGTGGGAATTAGAATTAATTCCCGTTTATCTCCTTTTATCCATGTGGGGTGGAAAGAAACGTTTGTATTCAGCTACAAAATTTATTTTATACACTGCAGGAAGTTCCATTTTTTTATTAATAGGAGTTTTAGGTATAAGTTTATATGGTTCGAACGAACCAACATTAAATTTAGAACTATTAGCGAATCAATCCTATCCTGTCACACTAGAAATACTATTTTATATTGGGTTTCTTATTGCTTTTGCCGTCAAATCACCGATTATACCTTTACATACTTGGTTACCTGACACCCACGGCGAGGCACATTACAGTACCTGTATGCTTCTCGCTGGAATTTTATTAAAAATGGGAGCATATGGGTTGGTTCGAATCAATATGGAATTATTACCTCACGCTCATTCTATGTTTTCTCCTTGGTTGATGGTAGTCGGTACAATCCAAATAATTTATGCAGCTTCAACATCTCCCGGTCAACGTAATTTAAAAAAGAGAATAGCCTATTCTTCTGTATCTCATATGGGTTTTATAATTATAGGTATTGGTTCGATAACGGATCCTGGGCTTAATGGAGCTATTTTACAAATAATCTCTCATGGATTTATTGGCGCTGCACTTTTTTTCTTGGCCGGAACGAGTTATGATAGAATCCGGCTTGTTTATCTTGATGAAATGGGTGGAATGGCTATCTCCATTCCAAAGATATTTACAATGTTCACTATCTTATCGATGGCTTCCCTTGCATTACCGGGCATGAGTGGTTTTGTTGCAGAATTAATCGTTTTTTTTGGAATAATTACCAGCCAAAAATATTTCTTAATTTCAAAAATTTTAATTATTTTTGTAATGGCAATTGGAATTATATTAACTCCTATATATTTATTATCTATGTTACGCCAAATGTTCTATGGATACAAGTTAATTAATGCCAAAAACTTTTCTTTTTTTGATTCGGGACCCCGAGAGTTATTTCTTTCAATCTCTATTCTTCTACCCATAATTGGTATTGGGATTTATCCTGATTTTGTGCTCTCATTAGCAAGTGACAAGGTCGAATCCATTTTATCTAATTATTTTTATGGATAGTTTTCAGGAAATAAAAAAAAACATTAAATTGAATTATAATAAGAAGTCTTTGGTTTTTGTATTGTGAGAACCTTTTGAATCATTGTACTACTTGATTCAAAAGGTTCTTGATGATTTACTACTAAAACTAAATTTGATTTCTTAACTTATATGAAGTTATATATAGATGCTATTTTTTGATATAGATGCTATTTTTTGATTTGGATTCTTTTCTTTTTTGGTTAATTGGATGTAAATGAACCATAACTATGTAAACCTATTCCTAAAAGATTGACGCCAAAATAGCATATCCAAATTAAAAGAAAACCTATCGAAGCCACAATTGCAGAATTTATACCTCGAAAATTCCTATTTGTTTTAATATGTAAATAAATTGCGAATATGGTCCAAGTAATAAATGCCCAGGTTTCTTTTGGATCCCAATTCCAATATGAACCCCATGTTTCATTAGCCCATACAGCTCCTGAAAGAATGCCGACGGTTAAAAAGATAAATCCAAGACTAATAATACGAAAACTCCAATAATCTAATTGTTCAATCAATTGATACCTATAATAATTTCTAGAAAAACTAAAATTAATGTTTTGTTGTAGTAAAATAGAATTTCTTTCGTTTATGTAGTAAAGTACATCAAAAGAAAATAATTCATTTAATAAAAATTTTGTTTTCATATTATTTTTCCAAAAAGTAGATCTGACCTTGCGAAATGTAATGACTAGAAGAGCTATTGATAATAATGATCCGCATAACAGAGCGCCATAGCCTAATATCATCATACTTACGTGCATCATTAACCACTGGGACTGGAGAGCTGGTACTAATATTGCAGACTGAGGCATGTTGTTTAAAAGACCTGAAGTAGCAAAACCCTGAATAAAAATAGCACTTGGCGCAGTTATTGCGTTTAAGTGATTTTTTTTTTTATTAAAATAGGAAACCATATGAATAATTGAAAAAGCCCATGAAAGAAAAATTAATGATTCATATAAATTGCTTAATGGAAAATGTCCTGAATAAATCCAACGCGTGAATAATAATCCTGTTATACCAAAAAACGTAATTACGATTCCTTTATCTGATGAATCAAAAAATCCTATGATTTCATCTAAATTAACTAATAAAGTTAAAAAATAAATTGTTAGTACAATTGAAACGACCGAAAAAGATATATGAGTTAATATATGCTCTAAAATTGAAAAAATCATAAAAAATTTGTTAAAAATTAATAAATTAATACTAGGTTTTACCCGATTTTAGACAAAAGAGTCGGGTATTAATTTGATTATAAAACTTATAATATCTCTTTTATAAGATCTTATGCCGCTACTCGGACTCGAACCGAGATGCTCTAGCACTGCTTCCTAAGAGCAGCGTGTCTACCAATTTCACCATAGCGGCAACTTGTTCAAAATAATACTAACAAGTTTTTACTCAATCGTCGAGATTAAAATTTTAAATAAAGAAGCCAATTCAATGGAATTTACAATTGATTTTATTACTAAAAAAATGCTTTTTCTAAAAATTAAAACTTCTCAAAAATCCTTAGAAATTTTAACTCAAATTTGCCTAAGTTGCTCAAGAGAAATGAAAAACAATAATTGTCAAAATATCTCTTTTCATACATCGTTTTATATTGTACAAACATAAGATTTTTAGATCACTTAAAAAAAAATATCATATATTATTACTTATTATTATTATTACTTATTATTATTATTATTATTATCTCATATTCACGTATTGTGGATAGATGTTTTTATAACTTTGATTCCAAGTAAAGAATATAAGAATTCAGAGAAATAATAATTCCTAAAGGTATAAAGTGAAAAATTTTTGACTTAAATTAAGTTCAAGAACCTATTGATTTCGCTTAAAGATCTTGTATTTCCTCTTAACTAGGAAATACAAGATCTTTATTTATTATTTTATTGATGGGAAAAATAAGAACCCCCCCCCTTTTAGAAATTTTAAAAATAAATAGGAACCAAAAGAGAAAAAAAAAAAGATAATATATATATATAAAAGAAAGGTTCCTATTTATTTTTTATATGTATTCTAAAAAATTTGTTTTTATGTTAGGCTAATTCTAATTATTCTAGTGTTTTTTATTTATTTTGTTGTACAAAAAAACTTTTTGAATTACCTGTAGAAAGCGATTTCCCTAAGGAAAAAGCTTTCAAGGATGTCCAATATCCCTTCCTTTTCCAAATTTTTTTACGAATACGCTTTTTCGAGATAGAAGTACGTTTTTTTGGAACTGCCATTCAAAAATGAAAAAAGTTTTTCAGTGGTATAATTGGATGTCAAAGACATTTATTATTCTATTCTTTCGTACTCCATATCGAGTCGTTTTTTTCTTTCAAATTTTATTATATATTATTTTTCAAACAAAACAGACATTCAAAAGTTTAAAACCCAATTTTTTTTACCTTTTTCTTTAAATTTTTTTTGTATTTAACGTTTGAAATCTGTATGAGAGTGCTCATTTAATTAATCTATACTAATAGATTATATTAGAAAAAATTTTATTAAATTTCTTCACTTCATATGTAAAAAAAATCTCGATTATAATAATATTTCTTAAAAAAAAGCTCACTTAGTGTATTGGAAGACAATCACTAAATTCCATAATTCAATAATAATTCTAAATAATCAAACCCAAATACCTTTATTTAGGTAAAGTTATTTTTATAATTAATATTAATTATTTTTTTGTCGTGTAAATCTTTGTTCTATTCTTAATATATGTATATAAATTATTGTAATACGGAATTATAATTCACTTTTTCTGTATCTGCATAAAATCACAATTTTATTTAGTAGTAAAAAAAAAAAGATTTGTCGTTTTTTTTTACAGTAACTTAGTAATATTATTTAATCACTTTAAATTTTTTGATTTTAATATATATTTCTTTTCAAAGGTTTATGAAGAATTATACTAACTCGAAAAAAAAATTCTATTTAGGTTTGAAATCATGTGCTTTTTATTGTCCCCTTTGAAAAACAACTAAACTATATATACAAACCAGTGAATAAGAAATAATAAATTTAAGAATAAAATAAAAAGGGTTTTTTATTTTATGGAACATACATATCAATATTCATGGATCATCCCTTTCATTCCACTTCCAGTACCTATTTTACTAGGAGCTGGACTTCTACTTTTTCCGACAGCAACAAAAAACCTTCGACGTATGTGGACGTTTCTGAGTATTTTTTTGTTAAGTATAGTTATGATCTTTTCGCTCTATCTATCTATTCAACAAATTTTTCTAAGTTGCATTCATCAAAATGTATGGTCTTGGACCATAAATAATGAATTTTCTTTTGAGTTCGGTTACTTTATTGATCCGCTTACTTCTATTATGTCAATATTAATTACAACTGTTGGAATTTTGGTTCTGATTTATAGTGATAATTATATGTCTCATGATCAAGGATATCTGAGGTTTTTTGCTTATATGGGTTTTTTTAATACTTCAATGTTAGGATTAGTTACTAGTTCTAATTTGATCCAAGTTTATTTTTTTTGGGAATTAGTTGGAATGTGTTCGTATTTATTAATAGGTTTTTGGTTCACACGACCTATTGCAGCGAATGCCTGTCAAAAAGCTTTTGTAACCAATCGTGTAGGGGATTTTGGTTTATTATTAGGAATTTTAGGTCTTTATTGGATAACAGGCAGTTTCGAATTTCAAGATTTGTTCGAAATATTCAATAATTTAATTTTAAATAATAGAGTAAATCTCTTATTCCTTTCTTTGTGTGCATTTCTATTATTTGTGGGTCCTATTGCTAAATCTGCACAATTTCCTCTTCATGTATGGTTGCCTGATGCCATGGAGGGCCCTACTCCTATTTCGGCTCTTATACATGCTGCTACTATGGTAGCGGCGGGAATTTTTCTTGTAGCTCGTCTTCTTCCTCTTTTTATAGTTATCCCTTCTATAATGTATATAATATCTTTGATAGGTATAATAACAGTACTCTTAGGAGCCACTTTAGCTCTTGCTCAAAAAGATATTAAGAGAGGTTTAGCCTATTCTACAATGTCTCAATTGGGTTATATGATGTTAGCTCTAGGTATGGGGTCTTATAGATCCGCTTTATTTCATTTGATTACTCATGCTTATTCGAAAGCTTTGCTGTTTTTAGGATCTGGATCCATTATTCATTCAATGGAAGCTATAGTTGGATATTCTCCCGATAAAAGTCAGAATATGATTCTTATGGGTGGTTTGACAAAACACGTGCCGATTACAAAAACTGCCTTTTTAGTAGGAACACTCTCGCTTTGTGGTATTCCCCCCCTTGCTTGTTTTTGGTCTAAAGATGAAATTCTTAATGATAGTTTCTTATTTTCGCCAATTTTTGCAATAATAGCTTGTTCAACAGCGGGATTAACCGCATTTTATATGTTTCGGATTTATTTACTTACTTTTGAAGGACATTTAAATACTTATTTTATAAATTATAGTGGAAAAAAAAGTCGCTCCTTCTATTCAATCTCTTTATGGGGTAAAGAAGAAGATAAAAAACTTAATAGAAATTTTGGGTTAGTACCATTATTAACAATGAATAATATGAAAAGAGCTTCTTTTTTTGACAATAAAACATATAAAATTAGTAATAATGTAAGAAATCAAACTTTTATTACTGTTGAAAATTTTGGACTTAATACAAGAACTTTCTATTATCCCCATGAATCAGACAATACTATTCTATTTCCTATGCTTGTATTGCTTTTATTTACTTTATTTATTGGAGCCATAGGAATTCCTTTCAATCAAGAAGGAATCGACTTTGATATATTATCAAAATTATTAACGCCGTCGATAAACCTTTTGCATACCAATTCACAAAATTTTGTAGATTGGTATGAATTTTTGAAAAATGCAACTTTTTCAGTCAGTATAGCTTTGTTTGGAATATTTATAGCATACTGTTTATATAAGCCTTTTTATTCATCTAAATTAAATTTAACCTTACTGAATTCATTTCAAAAGTGGAG